TAATTCGTCCGCGCCTACGAATCAACCGGCATTTTTCACAAATTTTACGAACGGAAGCCCTTATTTTCATATTGATGATTCCCCACGTTTTTAAATTATTAATTTACTCTTTGAAATAAAAAAATATTTAATCATTCGAATCGTTGTTCCGAAGTCTATAAATTATACGTCCTCTGGTTGAATCATAACGACTTACTTCGATTTTGACCCTATCCCCTGGTAGTATGCGTATAAAACTGCGGCGGATCCTACCCGAAATATAACCTAAAATTAGATCCCCGTTATCTAAACGGACCCGGAACATACCATTAGGAAGCGATTCCGTAATTAAACCCTCATGAATCAATTTTTGTTCTTTCATTTTGGGTGCCCTCTTCTTGAAGTATCACATTTTTTTATTTTTTTCACAAATAGGAAATTCGAGATCCAATTAAGATAAAAGGTTACAGTATATAACACAAAGGTTCTCCCCCAATTCCTTGTAGTCGGGCTTCCCGATCAGTCATTATACCTCGAGAAGTGGAAAGAATTGCAATCCCCATTCCACCTAAAATCTTAGGAATTCGTGGATAGTTAGAATAGATTCGTAGACCGGGTCGGCTGATGCGTTTTAAAATAGTTTTATGTATTCCTTTCCCAGTTCTTGTTCTTTTATGTGCCAGGGTTGAAACCAAGAAATGTTTGTTATTTTCCCGATGTTTTCTAACGTTTTCAAGAAAACCCTCTTTTAGAAGTATTTTCACAATGTTTTCAGTCATCTTAGTAGATGTTATTCGAACTGTTTCCTTTTTATTCATGTCAGCATTTCTTATCGAAGTTATTATTTCGGCAATAGTATCTCTACCCATGATCAACTATGATTATTGTTGTCCTCTCATTTTGATATAATCAACATGTTTTTTGATGAATTATTAAAAGTATATACTTGAGATACAATAGACTATTTACTTGATCTATTTTGGATACTCTATTCTATCATTATTTTATTTATTAGTATTTATAACACCTCAGGGGCTAATGAGACTATTTTAGTGAAATTCAACTGTCTCAATTCTCGAGCAATCGCACCAAAAACTCGAGTTCCCTTTGGATTTCCTTCTTGATCAATGACAACCGCTGCATTGTCATCATATCGTATTATCATACCATTGTCACGTTTGAGTTCTTTACGTGTACGTACAATTACGGCTCTAATTACTTCTGATCTTTCTAGAGGCATATTTGGCACTGCTTCTTTGATTACAGCAACAATAACGTCACCAATATGAGCATATTGTCGATTACTAGCTCCTAAGATTCGAATACACATCAATTCTCGAGCCCCGCTGTTATCCGCTACATTCAAAAGGGTCTGAGGTTGAATCATATCATTATTTTTCTGCTCTTAAAGAGTGAAGGAAAAAAAAGAGATATTATATGTCTAGAAAAATAAATAAATCTTTCTTATCATATTTTTAATACCCAATATACATTTAGTTATACACCCTTACCGGGCAATAACAAATTGAGTTCGTATAGGCATTTTGCGCGCAGCTATTTTAATAGCTGCTTTGGCTACAGTTTCTGATACTCCACCCATTTCATAAAGTATTCGACCTGGTTTCACAACAGATACCCAATATTCGGGGGATCCTTTACCTGAACCCATACGCGTTTCCGCGGGTCTCAGTGTAACGGGTTTGTCGGGAAATATGCGTATCCATATTTTTCCACCACGACGCGCATATCGTGTCATTGCTCTTCGTCCAGCTTCTATTTGTCTAGCTGTAATCCAAGCGGGTTCAAGTGCCTGAAGAGCATATCTTCCGAAACAGATACGATTGCCTCGATAAGATATTCCTTTCATTCGTCCTCTATGTTGTTTACGGAATCTGGTTCTTTTGGGGTTATAGTTGATGGTTGTTTCTTAATTCCACCTCTACTGCAGAACTGGACGTGAGAGTTTCTTCTCATCCAGCTCCTCGCGAAATAAGGTAATACTATTTTATTGATACATATGTGTTTTGAAATAATAAATAATGTTAAATGAAATCATGATATTTTTTTAATATTTTGACTAATTTATTACATATTTCTTGTATATTGTGTATATATACATAATAAAATAGTTATATTAAAATAGTTATGTAATAATTAGTTATAAATAATAAATATAGTTATTATTTATATTTATTTTTTTAGTTTAGATTGTAATGAGTTTTCTTTATTTTTTATTGAATTACAAAATTTTGCGTGATTTGATATTTGATAAAGGTAAAAAAAAATAAAGAAAATAAATAATAAATAAAAAATAGTTTCGCAGGCGAATATTTACTCTTTCTTTTCTGCTTCATTTGTGGGAATCAACCCACGTTATGATCGCTCAGAATAAATAGGTTTCTGGTTTGTTCCGCCATCCCTCCCGATGAACGATTAGGATTCGTTTTCAATGGAATCTTATGCAGTCACGGGTTTCGTCGTTCCTATAGCTTCTCCATTAATGATTAGGCCTGAATTTTGCAATGGAGCTATTAACTCAATTCGTTTATGAGTCAATCTTCTCAGTTTATATTAACTCGGGCTCTTTAGTTTTTTTTATTATCTTCTTTATTCTATTAATGCTTTATCACATTGCTTTCTTTTTATGAGATGATTCATAGACCATACATATTGGAATCGTATTCTATTACACTATTGCTATTTTCCTTCTCTCTTTCTATCATCTTCCCATTTATCCACATCCCCTTGCTCCACAAACCTAATTTAATTGGATTGATCGTAATCGGATTTTTTTATGGAATAAAATTGCAGTTGCTACAACTATATGATCAATACATCATATAGTGACTGCTTTGCGGGATCTCGACAATATGAAGCAATAAGCTGGTTATTAGTTTCTATAGTTATTAATCCATAGTTCCGTAGTGTAGGGGTTAGTTTATTGATTTTTTATTTTTTAATCCCAACTCTAAAGAAAAAACCAACGAGTCACACACTAAGCATAGCAATTCTACCAAATGAAATGGTCAATCAAATTTTTATTTAACCTTATAGAAATAAAATTAGTATTTATTGTTTATTTTTTATCGAGCAGAAGAAAAAAGGATGAAAATTTTTCATTTTTTTTTTTTTCTATAATTATAATTAGGTGGACTAGTAAGACGGGTTTATTCTAGTTTTTTTATTATAGTTCTTTTATAGTATTATTCTATTCTTTGTCTACAAATATCCAAATTTTTATGCCTAATACTCCATAGATAGTTCGAACTGTATAAGAACAATAATCAATTTTAGCGCGAATAGTTTGCAGAGGAACTCGTCCCTCTCTAATCCATTCGACACGTGCAATTTCTTTTCCGTCGAGGCGTCCCGCAATTTGTACTTGAATTCCTTTTGTATCCGTTTGTTCAGTCAATTCAATAGCTTTTTTTATCGCTTTTCGAAAAGACACTCTATTTTTTAATTGTGAAGCTATATATTCTGCAAGAATATTAGGTTGTCCATAAGGTTTTTCTACCTTTTTGATAGCAATGTTTAGTCTCCGATTACTATAATTTAACTTTTTTTGTACATTTATCTGTAATTCTTCAATTCCTCGTGTTTGGCCCTCTATTAATAAATTATTTGGGAATCCAATATGGATTATGACTTGGATCAAATCCATTCTTTTTTGAATTCCTATACGTGCAATTCCTTCCAAACCATAGGAATTTCTCATATTTTTTTTTACATAATTCTTGATACAATCTCGTATTTTTTCATCTTCCTGTAGACCCGCAGAAAAACTTTTGGGTTGTGCGAACCAAAAGGAATGATGACTTTGGGTTGTACCAAGTCTGAAACCAAGTGGATTTATTTTTTGTCCCATATTTTTCTATTATATTAAATTCATATGTTATTTTTTTATATGAACCTAAGATCTAGTTTATATGAATCTAAGATCTAGATTCATATAAAAATTATTTAGATTTATCTTTCAATACAATTGTTATATGACAGGTGGGTCTTTTTATTGCATAACCTCGTCCTCGAGCTCGTGGTCTTAACTTTTTAACAATAACACCCCCATTTACTTCGGCTTTACTAATAAATGAATCGGCTTCGTTCAAACCCATATTATGACTAGCGTTTGCTGCTGCGGAATAAACCAATTTTAAAATGGGATAAGATGCTCGATAAGGCATGAGTTCCAGTATCATAAGTGTTTCCTCATAGGAACGTCCGCGAATTTGATCAATTACTCTTCGGGCCTTGAAAACAGACATATCTATATATTTAGCTAAAGCTTTTACTTCTGTACGCGATCTCTTCCAGGTCTTCTTTATCATAAGGTTACCCCTCCCCATGGATGGATGATGAGCAATGAATTATTTTATTATTTTACAATTTTATTATTCTACTTACTTAAATCGAAAACCTTATTATTTATGAATATATTATTCATATATTTTTATTATATCATATATTTTTATTATATTTTATTCTATATTTATGTGTTTTATATTTATATGTTTATTTATATTTGTCTTAATATTCAAAAATGTTAAAAATATATATACATATACATTCTATATATAGTATCTTCTATATATAGTATATTAGCCTATAGATTGCCTATATTTATAGATTCTTTTTAAAGATAAATAATATAAAAATAAACAAATGAAAATTAAATTAATAAATTAACGACGAGATTTATTATCGTTTCTCGCGTGTCTTCCAAAGGTTCGAGTAGGTACAAATTCTCCCAATTTATGACCTATCATACGATCTGTTATATAAATGGGTAAATGTTCCTTTCCATTATGAATAGCGATTGTATGGCCAATCATTATGGGTATAATGGTAGATGCTCTAGACCAAGTTACTATTATTTCTTTTTCCTCTTTCATATTGAGTTTTTCTATTTTTCGCAATAAATGATTAGCCACAAAGGGATTTTTTTTTAGTGAACGCGCCATAACTGATAACTCCTTTTTTGTAAAAACATCACAATAACAAAAGAAACGATATTCGTGCGCGGGTTCAATTCCCGTCGTTCGCCCAATTCTCATTCGAAAATTATATTTTCAATATTCCTATTTACGACGACGAAGAATAAAACTATCACTATATTTTTTCCTTTTCCTACTTCTTCTTCCAAGTGTAGGATAACCCCAAGGGGTCGTGGGTTTTTTTCTACCAATTGGAGCTCTCCCTTCACCGCCCCCATGGGGATGGTCTACAGGGTTCATAACGACTCCTCTTACTATAGGACGCTTACCTAGCCAACACTTAGATCCGGCTCTACCCAAATTTTTTTGGTTCACCCCAACATTACCCACTTGTCCGACTGTTGCTAAGCAGTTTTTGGATATCAAACGGACCTCCCCAGAGGGTAATCTTAATGTGGCCGATTTACCCTCTTTTGCAATCAGTTTTGCTACAGCACCTGCTGCTCTAGCTAATTGTCCGCCCTTTCCAAGTGTGATTTCTATGTTATGTATGGCCGTGCCTAAGGGCATATCGGTTGAAGTAGATTCTTCTTTTTTATCAATAAAAACCCCTTCCCAAACTGTACAAGCTTCTTCCAAAGCATACGGCTTTCTAGATGTATATGATGATATCTAGACAGATGGATCTTATATGAATCGTATGATGAAGTACCATATGAGTGGATATATAGGAATCCAAATCTGCCGAATCGCTCATGTTATGATCTTCTACATCCTAGGTCTCCCTGTTCCGTCATCTGGCTTATGTTCTTCATGTAGCATTCAGACCGAATGACTCTATGAAATTACGTCGATACTTCCACATATTACGGGTAACGTAGGAGACATCTCTATTTTTCCCCGGGGGATCCTTATAATTACCACTGCTTAGCTTTCAATTCGCCTCTGACCATCAAATTAAATGTGAATAACCCGTCTTCCTCTCTTTTAAACAAGGGGCGCTTCCGGTTCTGTCCGTGCTTCAAACAATTTTGTCTTCTCCATATTACCATATCTCTAGAGTCAATAATTTTATATGAAGAACTACTGAACTCAATCACTTGCTGCCGTTACTCAACAGTTTTCTGTTGAGGTCTATCCCGTAGAGGTACTCCAATTGGATCAGTGATCGATTTCTAGGTTTCGTCGTAAACCTAATTGGTTACTTCCAATTACGTAAATCAATAGTTCAAACCGCACTCAAAGGTAGGGCATTTCCCATGGATATAGGAACTTCTGTACCAGAAACAATGGTATCTCCAATTATAGCCCCTCTGGGATGTAAAATATATCTTTTCTCACCATCCCCATAGTGTATGAGACAAATGTATGCATTTCGATTAGGGTCGTATTCTATGGTTACGATTCTACCAGATATGTCTTTTTCATTCCGTCGAAAATCGATTTTACGGTATAGACGCTTATGACCTCCCCCTCTATGCCTTGCGGTAATGATTCCTCTGGCATTACGACCTTTACTACAATGATGCTGTCCATAGATCAAATGATTTCGTGGATTGGATTTCACTTGACTGTCTACGGCTCCGTTGCGTGTGCTCGGGGTAGAAGTTTTGTATAAATTGATCTCCATGTTAATGTGATTAAGTATTTTGCTTTAAGTTCTTTTAAGAGGTGGAATAGAATAACCCGGTTGAAGCGTAATGATCATACGTCTGTAATTGTAATGCATTGTATGTCCCATAATAGATCCCATTCTTCTACCCTTTCCGGGGAGTCGATGACTATTCATAGCTATTACCTTGACACCAAAGAAGAGTTCGACCCAATGCTTTATTTCTGTCCTAGTTGATCCTGATTCGACATTAGAAGTATATTGATTGTTCTCCAATAAACGAATACTTTTTTCTGTAAATACTGCATATTTGATTCCATCCATAAATCCATTTTATTCCCTATGAGTTCCAGGATCGATAAGAATTCTAGTTCTTATTGTTCATATGTTATATATGAATATACCATACCAATTCGTTATGTATGGATGATGAGATTCTATTGATACAGAGCCAATTCCAATAGACTTATTGAACGTTCCCATTGGCGTGCATCCAGCAGGAATTGAACCTACGAATTTGCCAATTATGAGTTGGGCGCTTTAACCATTCAGCCATGGATGCTTAACAGGAATCATCGTACATTACATCGTAAATAACCAAATTCCAATTGAAATGAAATATTGAGGAGGAATCAACAATGAGACGACGTCAATTCCAATTCTGGATCTTCGAATTGAGAGAGATATTGAGAGAGATCAAGAATTCTCACTATCACTATGTCTTCGATTCATGGAGAAAATTCGATTCAGTGGGATCTTTTACTCACATTTTTTTCCACCAAGAACGTTTTATGAAACTCTTTGACCCCCGAATTTGGAGTATCCTACTTTCACGTGATTCACGGGGTTCAACAAGCAATCGATATTTCACGATCAAAGGTGTAGTACTGCTTATCAAAGGTGTAGTACTGCTTATCAAAGGTGTAGTACTGCTTGTAGTAGTGGTCCTTATATATCGTATTAACAATCGAAAGATGGTCGAAAGAAAAAATATCTATTTGATGGGTCCTCTTCCTATACCTATTAATTCCATTGGACCTAGAAATGAGACATTGGAAGAATCTTTTTGGTCTTCCAATATCAATAGGTTGATTGTTTCGCTCCTGTATCTTCCAAAAGGGAAAAAGATTTCTGAGAGTTGTTTCATGGATCCACAAGAGAGTACTTGGGTTCTCCCAATAAATCAAATAAATAAAAAGTGTATCATGCCTGAATCTAACCGGGGTTCGCGGTGGTGGAGGAACCGGATCGGAAAAAAGAGGGATTCTAGTTGTAAAATATCCAATGAAACCGTAGCTGGAATTGGGATCTCATTCAAAGAGAAAGATAGCAAATATATGGAGTTTCTTTTTTTATCCTATATGGATGATCCGATCCGCAAGGACCATGGTTGGGAATTGTTTGATCGTCTTTCTCCCAGGCAGAAGCGAAACATAATCAACTTTAATTCGGGACAGCTATTCGAAATCTTAGGGAAACACTTGATTTGTTATCTCATGTCTGCTTTTCGTGAAAAAAGACCAATCGAAGGGGAGGGTTTCTTTAAACAACAAGGAGCTGAGGCAACTATTCAATCAAATGATATTGAGTATCTTTCCCATCTCTTCTCGAGAAACAAGTGGGGTATTTCTTTGCAAAATTGTGCTCAATTTCATATGTGGCAATTCCGCCAAGATCTCTTCGTTAGCTGGGGGAAGAATCAGCACGAATCGGATTTTTTGAGGAACGTATCGAGAGAGAATTGGATTTGGTTAGACAATGTGTGGTTGGTAAACAAGGATCCGTTTTTTAGCAAGGTACGGAATGTATCGTCAAATATTCAATATGATTCCACAAGATCCATTTTCGTTCAAGTAATGGATTCTGGCCAATTGAAAGGATCTTCAGGGAATCCTACAAGATCAATTCGTTCTTTTTTCTCTGACAAATGGTCAGAACTTCATCTGGGTTCGAATCCTACCGAGAGGTCCACTAGAGATCATAAATTTGTGAAGAAAAAACAAGATGTTTCTTTTTTCCCTTTCAGGCAATCGGAAAATAAAGAAATGATTGATATATTAAAGATAATTACGTATTTACAAAATACCGTCTCAATTCATCCTATTTCATCAGATCCGGGATGTGATATGGTTCCGAAGGATGAACCAGATATAGACAGTTCCAATAAGATTTCATTCTTTAACAAAAATCCATTTTTGGGTTTCTTTCATCTATTCCATGACCGGAACAAAGGGGGATACACGTTACACCACGATTTGGAATCACAAGAGAGATTTCAAGAAATGGCAGATCTATTCACTCTATCAATAACCGAGCCGGATCTGGTGTATCATAGGGGATTCACCTTTTCTATTGATTCCTACGGATTGGATCAAACAAAATTCTTGAATGGGGCCAGAGATGAATCGAAAAAGAAATCCTTATTGGTTCTACCTCCTCTTTTTTATGAAGAGAATGAATCTTTTGATCGAAGGATCATAAACAAATCGGTACGGATCCACTGCGGGAATGATTTGGAAGATCCAAAACGAAAAATAGTGCTATTTGATAGCAACAACATCATGGAGGCAGTCAATCAATATAGATTGATCCGAAATCTGATTCAAATCCAATATAGCACCTGTGGGTACATAAGAAATGTATTGAATCGATTCTTTTTAATGAATAGATCCGATCGCAATTTCCAATATGGAATTCAAAGGGATCAAATAGGAAATGATACTCTGAATTATATAACTATAATGAAATATACGATCAACCAACATTTATCGAATTTGAAAAAGAGTCAGAAGAAATGGTTTGATCCTCTTATTTCTCGAACCGAGAGATCCATGAATCGGGATCCTGATGCATATAGATACAAATGGTCCAATAGGAGCAAGAATTTACAGGAACATTTGGAACATTTCGTTTCTGAACAGAAGAACCGTTTTCAAGTAGTGTTTGATCGATTACGTATTAATCAATATTCGATTGATTGGTCCGAGGCTATCGAAAAAGAAGATTTGTCTAAGTCACTTCGTTTCTTTTTGTCCAAGTCACTTCTCTTTTTGTCCAAGTCACTTCCTTTTTTCTTTGTGAGTATCGGGAATATCCCCATTCATAGGTCCGAGATCCATATCTATGGCCCGAATGATCAACTCCACAATCAGTTATTAGAATCCATAGGTGTTCAAATCGTTCATTTGAATAAATTGAAACCCTTCTTATTGGATGATCATGATACTTCCCAAAGACCGAAATTCTTGATCGATGGAGGAACAATATTACCATTTTTGTTCAATAAGATACCAAAGTGGATGACGGACTCATTCCATACTAGAAAGAATCGCAGGAAATCCTTTGATAACGCGGGTTCCTATTTCTCAATGATATCCCACGATCGAGACAATTGGCTGAATCCCGTGAAACCATTTCATAGAAGTTCATTGATATCTTCTTTTTATAAAGCAAATCGACTTCGATTCGTGAATAATCCACGTCACTTCTGGTTCTATTGTAACAAAAGATTCCCTTTTTATGTGGAAAAGACCCGTATCAATAATTATGATCTTACATATGGACAATTCCTCAATATCTTTTTCATTCGCAACAAAATCTTTTCTTTGTGCGTCGGTAAAAAAAAACATATTTTTTTGGAGAGAAAGACTATTTCACCAATCGAGTTACGGGTATCTGACATATTTATACCTAACGATTTTAGTGGTGACGAAATGTATAACTTGTACAAATCTTTCCATTTTCCAATTAGATTCGATCCATTCGTTCGTAGAGCTATTTACTCGATCGCAGACATTTCTGCAACACCTCTAACAGAGGAACAAATAATCAATTTGGAAAGAACTTCTTGTCAGCCTTTTTCAGATATGAATCTATCTGATTCAGAAGGGAAGAACTTGCATCAGTATCTCAGTTTCCATTCAAGCATGGGTTTGATTCCCACTCCATGTTCTGAGAAATATTTACCATCCGGAAAGAGGAAAAAACGGAGTCTTTGTCTAAAGAAATGCGTTGAGAAACGGCAGATGTATAGAACCTTTCAACTAGATAGTGCTTTTTCAAATCTCTGGAATCTGTTCCAAACATATATGCCATGGTTCCTTACTTCGACAGGGTGCAAATATCTCAATTTCACCCTTTTAGATACTTTTTCAAACTCATTGCCGATACTAAGTAGCAGTCAAAAATTTGTATCCATTGTTCATGATATTATGCATGGATCAGGTATATTACGGTCAATTTCTAAGAAAAAATGGTGGGCGATTCTTTCACAATGGACTCCGATAAGTGAGATTTCGAGTAAGTGTTTACAGAATCTTGTTCTGTCCGAAGAAATGATTCATCGAAATAACGAGTCACCCCTTCCATTGATATGGATACATCTGATATCAACAAATGCTCGGGAGTTCTTTTATTCAATCCTTTTCTTTCTTCTTGTTGCTGGATATTTCATGATACCTCTTATCTTTGTTTCCCGAGCCTTTAGTGAGTTACAGACAGAGTTAGAACAGATCAAATCTTTGATGATTCCATCATACATGATTGAGTTGCGAAAACTCCTGGATAGGTATCCTACATCTGAACTTAATTCTTTCTGTCTCTTTCTAGTTGCTCTGGAACAATTAGGAGATTCTCTGCAAAAAATATGGGCTTCTGGCGTCAACATGCTATTGGGCATGCTATTGGGCGGTGGTCCCGCTTATGGGGTCAAATCAATGCGTTCTAGTTCTAAGAAGAAATATTTGAATATCAATCTCATCGATATCGTCGATCTCATAAGTATCATACCAAATCCCATCAATCGAATCACTTTTTCGAGAAATACGAGACATCTAAGTCGTACAAGTAAAGAGATCTACTCATTGATAAGAAAAAGAAAAAACGTGAACGGTGATTGGATTGATGATAAAATAGAATCCTGGGTCGCGAACAGCGATTCGATTGATGATGAAGAAAGAGAATTCTTGGTTCAGTTCTCCACCCTAACGGCAGAAAAAAGAATTGATAAAATTCTATTGAGTCTGACTCATAGTGATCATTTATCAAAGAATGACTCTGGTTATCAAATGATTGAACAACCAGGATCAATTTACTTACGATACTTAGTTGACATTCATAACAAGGATCTAATGAATTATGAGTTCAATAGATCCTGTTTAGCAGAAAGACGGGTATTCCTTGCTCATTATCAGACAATCACTTATTCACAAACCTCGTGCGGGGCTAATAGTTTTCATTTTCCATCTCATGGAAAACCCTTTTCGCTCCGCTTAGCCCTATCCCCTTCTAGGGATATTTTAGTGATAGGTTCGATAGGAACTGGGCGATCCTATTTGGTCAAATACCTAGCGACAAACTCCTATGTTCCTTTCATTACGGTATTTTCGAACAAGTTCCTGGATGGCAAGCCCAAAGGTTTTATTAATGATATCGATATTGATGATAGTGACGATATCCATGATAGTAACGATATCCATATTGATGATAGTGAGGATATTGAGGATGACCTTGATATTGATACAGAACTGCTAACTATGACGAATGAGCTAACTATGACGAATGAGCTAACTATGTATATGGCGCGGAAAATAGACCCATTTGATATCACTTTTCAATTCGAATTCGCAAAAGCAATGTCTCCTTGCATAATATGGATTCCAAACATTCATGATCTGTATGTGAATGAGTCGAATTATCTATCCCTCGGTCTATTAGTGAACTATCTCTCCAGGGATTGTGAAAGATGTTTCACTAGAAATAGTCTTGTTATTGCTTCGACTCATATTCCCCAAAAAGTGGATCCCGCTTTAATAGCTCCGAATAAATTCAATACATTTATTAAGATACGAAGGCTTCTTATTCCACAACAACGAAAGCACTTTTTCATTCTTTCATATACTAAGGGATTTCACTTGGAAAATAAAATGTTCCATACTAACGGATTCGGGTCCATAACCGTGGGTTCCAATGCACGA